TAATATCTTCACTTTCAATAGTTACATACAAGTCTCTAGAACATAGAAAAGCAGGATGTCCATGACGTGTACGTGTCGGATGAACCAAATCCTCATTGAATTTTATTTTTCCATTAGAAGGGGCTCGGACATGTTCTGCAGTACCCCCTGTGAATACTCCGCCGGTATGAAAAGTTCTTAATGTTAATTGAGTACCTGGTTCTCCAATAGATTGACCTGCAATAATACCTACAGCTTCTCCCAATTCAACCAGGTCGTCGTGAGCTGGGCTTCGGCCATAGCATAGTTGACAAATCCAAGATGTACTCCTACAAGTAAAGGGGGTTCGAATAGAGATTGGTTGTGCTCTAAAAGTTATGAATCTATTAACAAGTCCAACCCCAATATCTTGATTTCTAGTAGCAATGCATCGCGAACCTATATATATATGATCCGCTAATACACGCCCAATTAATGTTTGGATAAAAATCCTGTCGGTCATCATTCCATTTCGAGGACTTACAGAAATACCTCGGACGGTGCCACAATCTGTTCGACGTACAACAATGTGTTGAACTACTTCAACAAGTCTGCGCGTGAGGTATCCTGCATCTGATGTTCGGATAGCGGTATCCACAACTCCTTTACGGGCTCCGTAGCAAGAAATAATATATTCTGTTAAAGAGAGTCCTTCGCGTAAATTGCTTTGAATGGGTAAATCAATCATTTGACCTTGGGGATCCGACATTAATCCTCTCATACCTACTAATTGATGTACCTGAGATGCATTTCCTCTGGCTCCCGAAAAAGACATTATATGGACTGGATTAAAAGGATCGGTCATCCGAAAATTAGGATTCATTTCTTGTCGCAAATATTCACTTGTGGCATACCAGATCTCGATCGATTGACGTAATTTTTCTACCGCGTGTACATTCCCATAATGATGGTGTTTTTCCAAAATAAAACTTTGTTGTTCAGCGTCTTGAACTAGCCATCTTTTAGAAGGTATTGTTAAAAGATCATCAATTCCTAATGAAATGGATGCGGCGGTAGCTTGTCGGAAACCCAGAGTCTTTACTTGATCCAGGATATGTGATGTATATCCTATTCCATAGTGATCAATAAATCGACTAATAAGTCGTTTCATGGCAGTTCCGTCTATCACTTTATTGTGAAAGACCTGAGTGGGCCGTTCTGCCATCAGTACCTCCATATTGCGCTGAGTAGAATTTGACAATGGGTTTGAGTCAGTGATTGGACAACTTCCTTTTCTAGATCTTGATTCACGTAGAAATTCCGCAATTTTATAGTCCTAGTTAACCCGGCGAGACTCGAATTCCCGCTGGTAGCATAGAATTACAACAGCCCTGCCAAAACCCCTGTATGGCTTCTTCTATTTCTCGATAAAGAGAAATATGCCCAAGAGTGGTTCGAATATATATATAAAGAATTTCTTTTTTTATACTTCTTACTATTAGATAGTGTCCATAAATCTCATAATAGGTCCCCAAAGATTCATAGTGAATTTCAATGGGAGTTTCTCTTGCAGCAATAACGCGTTGATCTAGTCGCCACCGCAGCCACAAAGGACTACCTAAATTGATTCGTTTTTGCCGAAAAGCTCCAATTGCATCATAGGCGTTACAAAAAAACGGTTCTTTTTTTTTTGTATACTTATAGTTATTATCTTCATTTTGATAGTTTCTACCATTACACGGATTATACCTATTTACACAAATACCCCGACGATTTCCACTCGTTAAGACATAGAGTCCACTAAGCATATCTTGAGTTGGTGCAGAAATGGGATCTCCAATAGTTGGAGACAAAAGATTCATATGAGAAAACATAAGTAAACGTGCCTCTGCTTGAGCCTCCAAAGATAAAGGCACATGAACAGCCATTTGATCCCCGTCAAAGTCCGCATTGAAGCCCTTACAAACTAATGGGTGTAAACAAATAGCGCGCCCTTCTACTAAAATGGGGAGGAATGCCTGTATGCCTAATCTATGCAGAGTAGGCGCTCTATTCAGCAATACAGGATGGTCATCCAGAATTTCTTGAAGTATTTCCCATACAATCGGTTTTTTTTTACGAATTTGACTCTTAGCAACTCCGATGTTCGAAGCAAGATGTTTTCTAATTAGGTCACGAATTACAAATGCCTGGAAAAGTTCTATTGCTATTTCGCGAGGCAATCCACATCGATGTAATGAAAGTGAAGGGCCCACGACAATCACTGACCGACCTGAATAATCGACGCGTTTACCAAGCAGAGTCTCGCGAACTCTTCCTTCTTTGCCTTCAATTACATCTGAAAGCGACTTGTAAACTCTATTATGATCATCCCTCATTGGTTGTCCGCAGATTCCATTATCAAGAAGTGCATCCACTGCTTCTTGTAGCAATTTTTCCTGAGATATTATTAATTCTTCTGGCGTAGCTATACTTGTTGTTAATAGATCTGTAAGAGTATTATTCCGATAGATAATTCTTCTATAGATTTCATTAATATCCG